AAAGATCCATTAGATAATGAACTATTGGTTCTAAGCCATCTCTGGCGATGAATCAACAATTCGAAGTGCTTTTCTTGCGTATTCTTGATGAACCAGTGTCTAGATATAGATGTAGAAGGATTTGTTTGGGAAGTAATAAGCCCCTTTGACATCTCTTCATCTGCAAAGAATTCTCGACGCGAAAACACAGAGACAAAGGGCTGATCTTTGAATAGGAAAAAGAATGGATCTGCAGGGTCCCAAATGAATTGGCTTATTCGAAAAAAGCCTTGTTCTTTGGACGATCTATCTCGTGTCTGGTACTGCATGGTTCCACTCTGCAAGAACTCCGAATCATTCTCTTGAAGCTCATCCTTTTTATGATAAATGATCCGCTTGCCCCGAAATGACCCGGCCCAATAGGGAAATCCCAATTCAGTGGGCCTTTCGATACAATCAAATAGATTGCCACAAGGGCGCCATATTCTAGGAGCCCAAACTATGTGATTGAATAAATCCTCCTCTATCTGTTGCGGGTCGAGGGCCCCTTCCCCTTCTTCAAACTCCGATTCGTATTTTTCATAGAAAAATCTCTGATCAACGATAGAAAAAGATCCATTTTGCATCATATCTAACGGATTCCTTGGTTCGGACCGAAGAAGTAATGTCACTCGATTATTATCAAACTGACTGCAATCCTTTTCTGTCCGTGAGGATCCCACCAGAGCGCCTTCTACTTCTAATAGGCCACGAACTAGATCAGAAGCATTCTCAACGAATCCATAAGAAGTGATCCTATTTTTTTCACCGGATCCGGGTCCGGGTGAAGACCAAAGATCTTGAGCGACCAATCCGGCAGAACAACTCAAAAGATAAAGAAGTATCGTTAATTTCTTCATGCTCGTTCCAAGTTTGAAGTACCATTTGTACAAATAGGAATCTCCTTCCTTACACGATTTCTTCTTCATATAGATAGATATAGGATCTATGGGGCAATTACTTAGAAGTACATTTTGTGCAACAGCCCTTCCTATCTGATAGAAAAAGACCCCATGATCCTGAACCGATCTTACCTGGGATCGCAAATCCCAAGTTTGTCTATGAAGAGCGGATCTAATTGTATTAGTTTCTATAATTGATTTCTTCTGTGTAATACTAATTGATAGGGCCTCATTGATAAGTGCTACAAGATCTCGTGCATTAGAACCCATGGTTATGGACCCGAATCCGTTAGTATGGAACATTTTCTTTTCCAAGTGAAATCCCCTAGTATATGAAAGAATGAAAAAGTGCTTTCGTTGTTGTGGAATAAGAAGCCTTCGTATCTTAATGCATGTATTTAATTTATTCGGAGCTATTAGAGCGGGATCCACTTTTTGGGGAATATGAGTCGAAGCAATAACAAGAATATTTCTAGTGGAACATCTTTCACAATCCCTGGAGAGATAGTTCTCTAATAGACCGAGGGATAAGTAATTCGACTCATTCACATACAGATCATGAATGTTTGGAATCCATATTATGCAAGGAGACATTGCTTTTGCTAATTCGAATTGAAGGGTGATATCAAATCGGTCTATTTTCGGCGTCATATACATAGTTAGCACATTCATCATAGTTAGCAGCTCCGTATCAAGGTCATCATCAATATCGTCACTATCATCAATATGGATATCGTCACTATCATCAATATCGATATCATCAATAAGATACTCTTTAGACTTGTCATCCAGGAACTTGTTCGGAAATACCGTAATGAAAGGAACATAGGAGTTTGCCGCTAGGTTTTTGACCAAACAGGATCGTCCAGTTCCTATAGAACCTATCACTAAAATACCCCTAGAAGGGGATAGGGCTAAGCGGAGCGAAAAGGGTTTTCCATGAGATGGGAAATGAAAACTATTAGCCCCACACGAGGTTTGTGAATAAGTGATTGTCTGATAATGAGCAAGGAATATCCGTCTTTCTGCTAAACAGAATCTATTGAACTCATAATTCATTAGATACTTTTTCTGAATGTCAACTAAGTATCGTAAGTAAATTGATCCCGGTTGTTCAATCATTTGATAACCAGAGTCATTCTTTGATAAAGGATCACTATGAGTCAGACTCAATAGAATTTGATCAATCCTTTTTTCTGTCATTAAGGTGGAGAACTGAACCAAGAATTCTCTTTCTTCATCATCAATCGAATCACTGTTCGCGACCCAGGATTCCATTTTATCATCAATCCAATCACCGTTCACATTTTTTCTTTTTCTTATCAATGAATAGATCTCTTTACTTGTACGACTTAGATGTCTCGTATTTCTCGAAAAAGTGATTCGATTGATGGGATTTGGTATGATACTTATGAGATCGATGAGATTTATATTCAAATATTTCTTCTTAGAACATATTGATTTGACCCCATAAGCGGGACCACCACCCAATAGCATGTTGCCACCAAAAGCAGAACCCCGTATCTCTTCCAGAGAATCTCCTAATTGTTCCAGAGCAACTAGAAAGAGATTCTTTAACC